TCAAAAGGTCCAATAATGTATGTATGTTGGACCGTTTGAGGCAATTATAGACCCTCGGGGGCAGTTCTGATTGGTCAATAAAAATATATTTCAATGTGATTTCTGTTTTACTTTTCCTTGGATTAGCAAATTTATCATGAAAAGTAAAAAGGGGTAAAGTCACTTTGTGTTGATTGTTTTCGAAATGGAAATTTTCTTCTTCGGCATGTAAAAAGGGAATAAATAAATCAATCAAATTTCGGGAGGCTTCATGAAGTGCTTCTTTAGGAGTTAAACTTCCATTTGTCCATATTTCGATAAAGAGTATCTCTTGTTTTTCATTCCCATTCACATAAGAATGAATACTATGATTCGCATTTCGAACGGGCATGAATACAGCATCTATAGGATAACTGCCGTCTTGAAAGTTATTTGGCGTTTTTATACGATATCCACGATTCCTCTCGATTTGTAATTGAATACACAAATTAATTGGTTCTGTTAGGTTAGCTATATGCTGTGTATTATCAACGATTTCTACAGAGGGCGGTAAAATGATGTCTTGAGCAGTTACATACCCAGGACCCTTGACACAAATAGACGCATTACGAGTTCCATACAGATTACTTCTCAATACAATTTCTTTCAAATTCATTAAAATTTCATGTACAGATTCTTGAATACCTACGATGGTAGAATATTCGTGTGGTATTTTCTCAGATCTTGCACGTGTAATACATGTTCCTTCTATTTCTCCGAGTAAAGCTCTTCGCATCGCGATGCCTATTGTATCGGCTTGGCCTTTCATAAGTGGGGCCAGAATAAAGCGTCCATAATAAAGACGCTTACTGTCTGCTCTTGATTCAACACACTTCCACTGTAGTGTCCGAGTAGATACTGTTACTTTCTCTCGAACCATAGTAATATTATTTGATCAAATCATTGAATTATTTATTTCTCTTGAAATCTCTTCAATGTTTACACACGTCTTTTTTTGGGGGGCCTGCAGCCATTATGTGGCATAGGGGTTACATCCCGTATGAAACTTAATAGTATACCACTTCTACGAATAGCTCTTAATGCCGCATCTCTCCCGAGACCCGGGCCTTTTATCATGACTTCTGCTCGTTGCATACCTTGATCCACCACTGTACGAATAGCATTTCCCGCTGCGGTTTGAGCGGCAAATGGTGTCCCTCTTCTTGTACCCTTGAATCCACAAGTACCGGCGGAGGACCAAGAAATTACTCGACCCCGTACATCTGTAACAGTCACAATGGTATTGTTGAAACTTGCTTGAACATGAATAACTCCCTTTGGTATTCTACGCGCATTCTTACGTGAACCAATACGTCTATTTCTACGTGAACCAATTTTTTGTATAGGTTTTGCCATATTTTACCATCTCATAAATATAAGTCAGAGATATATGGATATATCCATTTCATGTCAAAACAGATCCTGGTTTTTTTACTGATTTTTTTTACTGATTTTTTGTACATCTGTACATCAGGTCCTTTAGATTTTTTGAGTCCTTTTTGGTTTAAAAAGATTATCCTTGTCTTTGTTTATGTCTCGGGTTGGAACAAATTACTATAATTCGTCCCCGCCTACGGATCAATCGACATTTTTCACAAATTTTACGAACGGAGGCCCTTATTTTCATATTTATCACTCCTTTTCTTAATTCGGAATCTACTTAATTGGAAGAAAATAAGTTTCTTAAAATTTTTAACTTCGAATTGTATCCCTACGAAAGAATGTTGAAATCAAAAAACCACCTAATTATTTGAGTCTTTACTTTTGAATATACAAAGGAATATACAAATTATATGCCCTTTAGTTGAATCATAAGAACTTACCACAATTTTTATTCTATTTACTGGTAGTATACGTATAAAATTACGTTGAACCTTTCCCGAAGCAAAACCCAGAATCGGATTTTCGTTATCTAAACGAACTCGAAACATACATACCGTTGGGACGTAGTTCAGTAATTAAACCCTCGCGAATCCGTTTTTGTTCTTTCATTCCAGGTAAATAAAACGGCTTTGAAGCATCAACTAATCAAAGAGGCATAATATTAGAAACCTACCCTTTACTCTTTTTTTTTTCACAAATATGAAAGTTCCGCATATAATTCGGCTATCAGAAAGATTACCATATATAACACAAAATTTCCCCGCCGATTCCTTCTATTCGAGCCTCTCGGTCTGTCATTATCCCTCGAGAAGTAGAAAGAATTACAATCCCCATTCCGCCTAAAATTCTCGGAATTCGTTGATAGTTAGAATAAATTCGTAGGCCGGGCCGGCTGATCCGTTTTAAATTTAAAACAGTTCTATATGATCCTTTCCTATTTCTCCTATGTCGTAGGGTTAAAACCAAAAAATATTTATTGCTTTCCTGATGTTTTCTCACGTTTTCAATAAAACCTTCTCGTAAAAGGATTTTAACAATATTTTCAGTCATGTTAGTAGATGGTATTCGAACTGTTCTTTTTTCATTCATGTCAGCATTTCGTATAGAGGTTATTATGTCAGCAATAGTGTCTTTACTCATGATAAACTAAGATTATTGTTGCCCCCGAATTTGGATATAATCAACATGCTCTATTTCTTTTTTTCTGAATTCATAAATATTTATGAATTTAAAAAGGTATATGCGTGATATACAAACAATCTACTAATTTAATTTAAATTAATCCATTTCATTCAAATACTATAAACTATATCACGGTATTCCCTTATAATACTTCAGGTGCTAATGAAACTATTTTAGTGAAATTTAACTGTCTTAATTCCCGGGGGATCGCGCCAAAAATTCGGGTTCCCTTTGGATTTCCTTCTTGATCAATAACAACTGCAGCATTGTCATCATATCGTATTATCATACCGTTGTCGCGTTTGAGTTCTTTACAAGTACGTACAATTACAGCTCGGATCACTTCTGATCTTTCGAGAGGTGTATTTGGTACTGCTTCTTTGATTACAGCAACAATAACGTCACCAATATGAGCATATCGTCGATTACTAGCTCCTATGATTCGAATACACATCAATTCTCGGGCCCCGCTGTTATCCGCTACGTTCAAATGGGTTTGAGGTTGAATCATATCTTTTTTTTTATTGGTTTTGTCTTTTTCAATGTAAAGGGTGAAAAAAAAAAAGAAATATTGTTTGTTCAAAACAAAACAAGAAACCTACAATTGTTTTTTATCAAAAAAATTCTTTCCTTTTGTTCTACATTCCTATCCTATACCGAAAGAATGAATTGAGTTCGTATAGGCATTTTTGATGCCGCTATTGAAATAGCCCTTCTGGCTATATTTTCTGCCACTCCGCTCATTTCATAAAGTATTCTGCCGGGTTTAACAACAGCTACCCAATATTCGGGAGATCCTTTCCCCGAACCCATACGTGTTTCTGTAGGTCTTACTGTAACTGGTTTGTCTGGAAATATACGTACCCAGATTTTTCCACCGCGGCGTGCATTTCGTGTCATTGCTCGCCGCCCCGCTTCTATTTGTCTAGACGTGATCCAAGCGGGTTCAAGTGCTTGAAGAGCATATCTACCAAAGCAAATACGATTACCTCGATAAGACATTCCTTTCATTCTTCCTCTATGTTGTTTACGGAATCTGGTTCTTTTGGGGTTATAGTTGATGGTTGTTTATCAATTCCACCCATCTCTACTACAGAACCGGACATGAGAATTTCTTCTCATCCAGCTCCTCGCGAATTAAACGATTAAAAATAAAATACATGGTGAATAATATACTGAATCGGGGGATTCTTTGAAATTTCATTTAATAATTTTTTTCTTTTGATATATAATTAACCGCATATTCTATTTATAGATAATGTCATTTAGGTATAATGAATGTTATAATGAATCTTTATTTTGCTTTTTATTATCATATCGAATTTACTCAAATTTCTAAAAAAAAATTCGCGGGCGAATATTTACTCTTTCAACATTCAGTTGTAAGATTAGTCTATGACATGACCTTTCAAAAAAAAAAACGATTCTGGTTCGTTCCGCCATCCTACCCACTGAATCATTAGGATTCGTTTTCAATAGAATCTTATGCATTCACAGGTTCTGTCGTTCCCACCACCTCTCGAGTAATGATTAGGTCTGAATTCTACAATGGAGCCCCTAATGAAATTTGTTTTTGAGTCAACCCTCTCAGTCTTTATTGGCTCGGGGCTCTTGATTTGTGGTTCTATCCACGTATTTGTCTAATGTCTAATTAGGGATCAATCAGTATTGATGCTTTATTACATTCCTTTTTATGAGATGACTCATAGACCGTACATATTGGAATCATATATCGTTGATATTCTTGTTCTATCTTTCTCTCACCTTTCCATTTATCTGTATACTTTTCTTGCTTTACAACTCATAATCAGATTGGTTTTTCTTTTTTGTTTATGCAAAAAAGATTTCAGTTGCTACAAAGATATGACTTATATATCATATTTTGACTGGCTCTTTCTTTATATCCAGATAATGCGAAGCGATGAGTTGGTTATTAGTTCTATAGTTATTAGTTCGTATTACGGGTTTTTCCATTTTTTTTGAATCCTAATCCGAATCTTAAAAAAACCAACGAGTCACACACTAAGCATAGCAATTATATCAAATGATTAATTGAATTTTTATTCAACCTTATAGAATTGTTCATTTTTTTTATCACTAAATAGAAATAGAACTAAATACAAGTCAAGTAAATGCTTATTATTCTTCGTCTACAAATATCCAAATTTTGATACCTAATACCCCATAGATAGTTCGAACTGCGTAGGAACAATAATCTATTTTGGCTCGAATGGTTTGTAGAGGAACCCTACCTTCTCTGATCCATTCGACACGTGCAATTTCTTTTCCGTCGATACGCCCTGCAATTTGTACTTGAATTCCTTTTGTACCTGCCTGCTCAGTTAATTCAATAGCCTTTTTCATTGCTTTGCGAAATGAAACTCTATTTTTTAATTGTCCGGCTATAAATTCCGCAA